TTCTCGTATCTTTTAAAAATTTGACCATATATTGAATATATTTAAGGAAGTCCCTTAAAAACATCTACTTAGGCAAGTACTTTACAAGCATATGTTTAAAAATAGCATATTTCCTTTAGCTTCTTCATGCCTACGATAACTAGTTATTTCGGTTTTCTACTAGCGGCTTTAACTATAACCTCCGTTCTATTTATTGGTCTGAGTAAGATACGACTTATTTAAAATGAATTGAATGAGCAATTCAGAAAATAAAAATTTCTGCAGTATTCCATCTATTCTATAGGTGCAAATTTCCAATTCTGGGTCATTGAGATTCATGAGTAATAAGGATAGATATTACCTCTCTTTTTCTCTTTTCAAAGAAAAAATGGAAATGATTGAAGTTTTTCTATTTGGAATCGTCTTGGGTCTAATTCCTATTACTTTGGCTGGGTTATTCGTAACTGCATATTTACAATATAGACGTGGTGATCAGCTGGACCTTTGATTAATTAAGGTCGATTTTTTTGATTGACCGCGTGCTCTTTCTTTACTTTAATCCCGAAAAGGTCAAATTGAGAGTCTGTTCCATTATTGCCATGTAATTTTGACCTAACAAAACAAGAATGGAATCGCGCTCTGTAGGATTTGAACCTACGACATCGGGTTTTGGAGACCCACGTTCTACCGAACTGAACTAAGAGCGCTTTCTTACCACAATAAAAAACGAATGTCAGGAAATAGATTCTTTTTGTAGCTCCAACACATCTTGCATGCGCCTACATATGCTATCCTATATAGCAGGATATAAATAGCAGGATATAATGAAAGATCGTCTATATCCAATTTTGAATCGATCTCAATTGATCTCTCGTTACTGTTCCGAGGATAAGAAATAAGTAGGGATGACAGGATTTGAACCTGTGACATTTTGTACCCAAAACAAATACGCTACCAAACTGCGCTACACCCCTTTCGATTGATTTACAGTGTCATTGTAGAGAACCCCCATTTTGTTTTCCATATCTTTATTTCCAGAGAAAAATGAGAAAAATGATATTTCGATTTATTATTTGTCTTTGGTCTCATATCGGATAACATATAATAATAAACCGACACACGTATGAAATAGATATGAAACCGCCTTCAAATTGCTGAATGTTCAGGCGGAAGGGACCTTCTTTTTTTTTTTTCTTTTAAGATTTTAGAAAAGAAGAGGAAAATCTTAGCTACTAAATCCTTGTACATTTCCATTGGAATTAGGGAGTCCATGTACAAATACAGGTGGTTCCTAGTTACATATACATTTGATCATATAGCTATTTTGTTTATGTATTACAATAAAGCAGGAGGTTTTAAAATGCGAGATCTAAAAACATATCTCTCCGCGGCACCGGTACTAAGTACTTTATGGTTTGGGTCTTTAGCAGGTCTATTGATAGAGATTAATCGTTTTTTCCCAGATGCGTTGACATTCCCTTTTTTTTCATTCTAGTTATTTTATTGGTCTAACTGTTGGCAGAGGAGGGATTGAAGAAGATTAGAGATAGAACGCAATATCTGTGACTAGTCCTTCTCCCCTCCCTACTCTTTCTTCGAACAGTTAAGTGAATATAAAACCAAAAAGGGGGTTCATGGCCAGGGGTAAAGATACCCGAGTTAAAGTTATTTTGGAATGCACCGGGTGTGTTCGAACGGGTGTTAGTGTTAATAAGAAATCAAGAGGCATTTCCAGATATATTACTCAAAAAAATCGACACAATACACCCGGTCGATTGGAATTGAGAAAATTCTGTCCCTATTGTTACAAACATAGGATTCATGGGGAGATAAAGAAATAGATAGAATCGATCACCTGCGTGTCACTCCTTCAAGGAACCCGAAAAAAGAGATATTAACATTAACTATATCTTAGATAGTTAATAACACATAATTAATATAACATATATTAAAAAATTAATATATTAATAGCATAGAATATATAGAATCTCTAAAACAAAAAAAAAAAAAACAAATTCTATTTCTTAATTCTTAATCATTTTAGATTTGATCAAACGAAATAGGATTTTTTGGATAAGGAATAAACAAAACATGCATAAATTCAAGCGACTTTTTCATAAATCCAAGCGTTCTTTGCGTAGGCGTTTGCCCCCGATCAAATCGGGGGATCGAATTGCTTATAGAAACATGAGTTTAATTAGTCGATTTATTAGTGAACAAGGAAAAATATTATCTAAACGGGTAAATCGATTGACCTTAAAACAACAACGATTTATTACTATTGCTATCAAACAAGCTCGTATTTTATCTTTGTTACCTTTTCTTAATAATGAAAAACAATTTGAAAAGGGCGAGTCGACTGCTAGAACTGCTGGTCTTAGAACCCGAAATAAAATCAATAGGCTTACTCTTAAATAGAATCAAACTCCCAATCCGAATTCAAATAAGGATTTCTTTTTTGTTTAAAATACAGGTTGTAAGAAAAAAACGAATTGAATTGGGTAAGAACAAGGAATCAATCTTTTTTTATTGAACGTGTTTGCTCATTTTAACGACTGTATCCTATCCTATTCTATAATAAAAATTTCTACTCTACCTTCCCGGAGTTCATTATTCAGGGAACTCCATTTAAAGCATCTCGAGCGATTCCTTCCAATTGCCTTATTTTATTATTTCATTGGAAATCATATAAAGACTTTTTTTATTTAATATAGCCATTTGCGCAAGTATTTTACGATTAAGAAGCAACTGCCTCTTGGACAGACTGTGCATTAATATACTATAACTATAGGATACCCGCCTCTCGCGAATTACTGCATTTATTCGCGTGATCCACAAACGACGAAAATCTCTCTTTTGCCTATCTCTATCCCGATGAGCCGAAACCAAAGCTCGTATTTTCTGTTGAGTAATAGTTCGAGTAAGTCTTGAACGAGCCCCCCGAAAGCTTGAGGCAAATAAACGCATTTTTGTTCTACGGTTCCGAGCTATATATCCTCGTCTAATTCTGGTCATTGAATAAATGAAACGTTGAGGAATAACTGATCGATTTGCTTTCTTTCAGTTACTCTTTATTTTCTTTACTAGCCTATTAATTAACAAAACGGGTTCTCCCAATGTATAAGGTAAAAACTCCAATGGCTTTTGCTACAATAACCTTCCCAACCACGATTTTTTTTCGAGGCATTGAGAAAATGCCTCGAAAAAAAAAGCACAGTAAATATAAATGGATAACGAAATGGTGGGTTCCATCGTTTATATGGTTACTTCTTAAATTAAACGGTAAGGCCCTCTCTATACACCGGAGCCGCTTTCTTCGTTCTTGATTTAATCAATATATTAACTTGTACAGTTCACACTCTTTGACTCTACCCATGGGATTATCCAGTAATAGACCTTTCACAAGTAGATCCACCCAATACAGTAACGGTATTTAATTATGAAGATTTGTTGGGTAGCTGACCGTCTGAGTCCGTTCTTGCAAGAGTCTGGGTATAATTTTTCTGCTTTTTAAATAAAATAAAAAAGAATTTCCCTGGATAATCAGTTGCTACCAATGGGTAATTCTTTTCATCTTAAATTGAAAAATTAAGGGGTGCACGCGTTTGTCCCAATGGAAACCAAAAATTTAGTCCACAATATACACAATAACAAGATATGGTAGATCTTTTTTTAGATCGTGAATGGAAGAACTCCATTCTATCCTATTCGTTGGTACTGTACCGATCACTGATACTGTAATTTTTCATTTTTTTCTTTTGTCCCAGCCCAGGATCTGAACGAGTCGCACATACACCCGAATACATGTTCCTCGGCGCTGAGGACATCCCCTAAGAGCGGGGGATTTCGTGACATTTTTTATTGGCTGCCTTGTATTCCTAATAAGTTGTTTAAGAGTTGGCATGGAAATCGTATCTGAATCGTATATCGAAAGGGGATGGTTTAGATTGATCCTAACCGGATGATTATGATTTCTTTTAATATAATATATTTTTATAAATCTAAATTTTACTAAATTTAATATACTAAATAGAAACTATTAAACTGTTAAATATTAAAATTTCAAAATTTTATTTTAAATGTGATTTATGTGAAATCTTTGCTATTTTTCAACCGCTACACGATCAACAATTCCATGAGCTTGGGCTTCTGTTGCTGACATAAAAGCATCCCTTTCCATGTCTTCGGATACCATCCATAAGGGTTTGCCCGTTCTTTGTACATAAACCCTTGTGATGGTTTCGCGCAGCTTCAGCAGTTCTTCCGCTTCCAGGACAAATTCTCCTACTTGGGCCATAAAAAAAGCACTAAAAGGCTGATGAATCATTACCCTGATGATAGAACATAATAAATAGTTATTCGATCTTTCATGATTAAAGAATAAAAAAAAAAAACGATAGAATTGACCAACCGTACATGCATGGTTTGCACATTGCATACGGCTCTTTAATAGAATTGACTTTTACCTTCCATCAAAATCAAAGAAAAAAATCAGAAAATATAGAGTCTATCAGACCCAGATTGGTAAATGATCTAATAACCGCCCTTCCTTTTTTTTTCGGAGTTTAAAAAATACTATGACGGTTCCGTTGCTTTATATCTTTCTTTTTTTTTTTTTTTATTTCATTTGTGATTCAGCAATCCCAAAGTTTCTTTTTTTCGTATTCTTTTCTTTCCGAACATAGCCAAAACAGCCTTTCTTTGGGTTTGGGTGTGAAAAAAAAAAAAGGTTTGTGACACTGAAACAGGCCTCCGATAGATAAGAAAAAATCGGCAATACCTTTTTTCATACTACTCTTTCGATACATAATTTAATGATTTTTTAATTGTTTTTTGAAAAAAAAAAATACAATTTTGTTTCTATCGAATTCTAAGTGCCATGCTATTATTACTGAAAAACATTTTATATGGTGAGGGCATAGTCTTTTTTCTCTAAAAAAAAAAAAAAACTCATTGGCGCCAAGCGTGAGGGAATGCTAAACGTTTGGTAATTTTTCCTCCGACCAGAATAAAAGATCCCATTGAAGCGGCTAATCCCAGGCATATTGTCTGTACATCTGGTCGCACAAATTGCATAGTATCATAAAGAGCTATTCCAGGTATTACCCATCCGCCTGGAGAGTTGATAAACAAATAAAGATCTTTGGTATCACTCTCCATAGTTAGATATAATATAAGAGCAATAAGTTGATTCGCTAGATGGGTATTAATTATTTGGCCTAAAAAAAGCAATCTTTCTCGATAAAGTCGGTTGATTAGGATAAAATTCGATCCTTTAGGAACCGTACATGCATACTTTGATGCATACGGTTCTACAAAAATTGCGAAAACAAATAAGAATCAATGTGTAGATCCTAGCTCTCCTTCTTTTTTCCTAAGAGGCTCCTTCTCGTTTTTCTATTCTAACGAATAAATCGAATAAATTTTTCTTCCATTTTTCAAGAAAAATGAATTTTGGCCTGTTTACCTAAAAAAAGGGGCATTTACTAAACTTTTCGAACTAACTTCTTTTTGATGTATTGTTTCATCGAGATTTAATCTAAATCACAATGTCATTCTCTTGTTCCTGAATGGTCCTCTTCAATTCTTTTAGGTTTATGCTCTACTCCGAGTAAAGATCCACCCGGTTTTTATTTGCACATATAGAGCAAAAGCCCCTACTACCACGTCTTTTTGCGAAGACTTCTTTTTTTTTTTTTTCAATTCATTTCATGTCTTTCGTCAAATATTCGACGTATTGATCATATTAGTCACGTAATTTTGATTAACAGTTGTAAATTACTTTAATTTAATAAATAAAAAGTCAAATATGATACAAGTAGTAATCATAGATAATCTATTACAAATTGGGTTTTTTCTAAACGGAGCCTGGATACCGCATTTTTTTATTAGTCCAAACAAACAAGCCAACCATAAATTTGATTCTAATCGATAATATTAATCTGGATACCTCCCAACAAAAAAATATTATTTTATTTCATTGCACTTCACGCTCAAAATTTTTGATGATTCGATCAATCCTTTTTGGGCGAAGCTGAAGGATATCTCAATCGGGGGAGAAAACGGGGAAATCCCATATGACCCACTATATCTGACAAGTCGCACTATATGTCAACCCAGGATGAAGCGTTTTCCCCAGGATTTCGAAAGGGTATTCTTGGAACACCAATAGGCATAAAACGAAAGAAACAATTAAGTACTATATCTCAATCTCACTTTAATGTGGAATCGTAATAATGGTTTTTTTTTTTATTGTCTTTTCTCCTATATTTTAGCCATAGATTAGATAAATTTATAAATAAACTCAAGGAAGACAGAATGAATAAAATAACAGAAATTGAGGCACTTTGAAAGATAAAGGAATACGACCATATAAAATGATATCAACCCCCCATTGCGTATTGGTACTTATCGGGTATAAAATAGATTTGCTTCTCTTTGTTCCTACGAACAGAATTAGAATTGTTCCTTTATTATTACTAAAAGACTGGAACAAAGATTAATCCTTTCTCTCAGATAATGCACTGAAAGGGAGAGGTCCATAGTATAGTTTTCCAATGCAATAAAGTCACATAGTGTCTATTTTTTGTTGATAAAGGGGTATTTTTTCCATGGGTTTGCCTTGGTATCGTGTTCATACCGTCGTATTGAATGATCCCGGTCGTTTGCTGGCTGTCCATATAATGCATACGGCTCTGGTTGCTGGTTGGGCTGGTTCGATGGCTCTATATGAATTAGCAGTTTTTGATCCCTCTGACCCTGTTCTCGACCCAATGTGGAGACAAGGTATGTTCGTTATACCCTTTATGACTCGTTTAGGAATAACCGATTCATGGGGTGGTTGGACTATCACAGGCGGGACTATAACGAATCCGGGTATTTGGAGTTACGAAGGTGTGGCCGGGGCACATATTGTGTTTTCTGGATTGTGCTTCTTGGCAGCTATCTGGCATTGGGTGTATTGGGATCTAGAAATATTTACTGATGAACGTACAGGAAAACCTTCGTTGGATTTGCCCAAGATCTTCGGAATTCATTTATTTCTCTCAGGAGTGGCTTGCTTTGGGTTTGGCGCATTCCATGTAACAGGATTGTACGGTCCTGGAATCTGGGTGTCCGATCCTTATGGACTAACCGGAAAGGTCCAATCTGTAAATCCAGCGTGGGGTGTGGAAGGTTTTGATCCTTTTGCTCCGGGAGGAATAGCCTCTCATCATATTGCAGCAGGGACATTGGGCATATTAGCAGGACTATTTCATCTTAGTGTCCGTCCGCCACAACGTCTATACAAGGGATTGCGTATGGGAAATATTGAAACCGTCCTTTCCAGTAGTATTGCTGCTGTCTTTTTTGCGGCTTTTGTTGTTGCTGGAACTATGTGGTATGGTTCAGCAACTACTCCGATTGAATTATTTGGCCCCACTCGTTATCAATGGGATCAGGGATATTTCCAGCAAGAAATATATCGAAGAGTTGTTGCTGGGCTAGCCGAGAATCAAAGTTTATCCGAAGCTTGGTCTAAAATTCCTGAAAAATTAGCTTTTTATGATTACATTGGGAATAATCCGGCAAAAGGGGGGTTGTTCAGAGCGGGTTCGATGGATAACGGGGATGGAATCGCTGTTGGGTGGTTAGGGCATCCTGTCTTTAGAGATAAAGAAGGCCGTGAACTTTTTGTGCGTCGTATGCCTACTTTTTTTGAAACATTTCCAGTTGTTTTGGTAGACGGTGACGGAATTGTTAGAGCCGATGTTCCTTTTCGAAGGGCGGAATCGAAGTATAGTGTCGAGCAAGTAGGTGTAACTGTTGAGTTCTATGGCGGCGAACTCAATGGCGTCAGTTATAGTGATCCCGCTACTGTTAAAAAATATGCTAGACGTGCTCAATTGGGTGAAATCTTTGAATTAGATCGTGCTACTTTGAAATCCGATGGTGTTTTTCGTAGTAGTCCAAGGGGTTGGTTTACTTTTGGACATGCTTCATTTGCTCTGCTCTTCTTCTTTGGGCACATTTGGCATGGCGCTAGAACCCTGTTCAGAGATGTTTTTGCTGGTATTGATCCAGATTTGGACGCTCAAGTAGAATTTGGAGCATTCCAAAAACTAGGGGATCCAACTACAAAAAGACAAGTAGTTTGATACAACATTGCTCCCTTATCTATTTTTTGACATGGGTTACCGGAGAAATTTTGATCTGAATCGCCGACTTGTCTTTGAGTCTTGCTCCTTCTTTAATCCAGGAGACGGCTCCAAATAAACAGGTACGGAAGCTATAATTGTAAACCACAATCAAATCTATGGAAGCATTGGTTTATACATTCCTCTTAGTCTCGACTCTAGGGATCATTTTTTTCGCTATCTTTTTTCGAGAACCACCTAAAGTTCCAACTAAAAAGATGAAATGATTTTTCATTATCTCGCTTGAAGTAATGAGTCTCCCAATATTGGGAGACTCATTACTTCAACTAGTCCCCGTGTTCCTCGAATGGATCTCTTAGTTGTTGAGAAGGTTGCCCAAAAGCAGTATATAAGGCATACCCAGTAAAACTTACAAGTAAACCAGATATAAAGATGGCAACTAGGGTTGCTATTTCCATTATTATATAATTTATATAATTTATAATTTCAAGACCACAACGGATCTATGAGATAAGATTACTTATTTACAATAAAATTGTATACAAAGTCAACAGATCTCAATGAATACAAAATAGGATTTATGGTTACACAAAGCGTTGAGAGTAGTTCTAGATCTCGTCCAAAACGAACTGGTGTAGGGGGGTTATTGAAACCATTGAATTCGGAATATGGTAAAGTAGCTCCTGGATGGGGAACTACTCCATTGATGGGAGTCACAATGGCCTTATTTGCAATATTTCTATCTATTATTTTAGAGATTTATAATTCTTCCGTTTTACTAGACGGAATTTCAATGAATTAGATTTCTCAGAATCACTAAGTCCTAGCTTTGCTTTTCACTCTAAAGCAAAGCGTTTAGACTTGTATTTTGGGTCCGTTTTGGCAGTTCGACCGCGGAATTTCTTTGTTTCTCTATTTCCGGAATATGAGTGTGTGACTTGTTAGAATTGATCCTATTGATAGTACAGAGAACAAGTCTGTCATCTTGGTAGAGATGCTTTCCCTCGTCAGATATTCATTCTAGTATCTGGAGCACGAAATAGATGAAATAGATTACGAAGTATTAGAACTATGATTCATACTTAATATTCAGACCTCGTGGCCGGACTCCAAAAAATCTTTCAAACTCCTGTTCATGCTTATTTTGATCACAGGGCAAGTGTTTTTTTTTTTTTTTATTATTATGTCTATTCCTATTCATTGAATAAGTGATGATACAATGGTTCTTACTCAGAGAATTGTTGGACTTAGCTTGAAAGTTTTATCGAATCATCGTGGTTCTAGTATGAATCTGGGGTTTCAATCGGTTCATGGGGTCTTAACAAGAAAATTCCTATCAAGCACTAAAAAAGAAAGTAAACCCATATTACAAACAAAAATAATAAATCAACGAAAGTCAATAGGTAAATAGAAGATTCAAGAGGCCTGTAACGATCAACATCAAGACGAATGCGCCAACTTGATATTTTGGCATTATAACCACAAAAAAGAGTTTCAAGAATAGTTTAATAGTTTTCGGATTTTTTTTTATTTTCGTTCTTTTGTATCTTCTGAGAAGATTGAATCATAGGATTAAGATGTTTCTTTACTATTACACATATTTGTTTCCACCAGTATTTTTGTCTTTCTGTTTGAGCTGTACGAGATGAAAGCCTCATTTACGGTTCGTGGAGGGGGAGTTCCCTTGGGTTACCTATCTCAATAAAGTCTATGATTGGTTCGAAGAACGTCTTGAGATTCAGGCGATTGCAGATGATATAACTAGTAAATACGTTCCTCCTCATGTCAACATATTTTATTGTTTAGGAGGAATAACGCTTACTTGTTTTTTAGTACAAGTGGCTACGGGGTTTGCTATGACTTTTTACTATCGGCCAACCGTT